AAGTTGTTTCTTTATTTGTTCTTTATTTTTTATTTCATTTAAAATTTCTAATTTATATATATTTTCTTTTTTCTTCAAATCCAAAAAATGCTTCTTTTTTATACATAGGTCGTCGATTCGGCATTGGATAATAAAGGGCAAGGCGCCCATTTTTCTAGTAAGTGGTTCAAATCATTTTATCGATATGAGTGTTCTATATCGGATAAATTACCAACTATTCATTGTTCAAATTTTTCGGTACTAACGTAGTGGTAGAAAGAGTACCATGTTGCGCCTGGACTTCAAACAGTTTAGCTTTAACCATGTTAATAGTCTCAATTATTGGTTGATAGAGAATCAAATTTTATTTACCAACGGGTCACGAAATGCTATGGTTCTTACATATGATTTATGAATTTATTCAGAAGTAATTCGCCGAGATCGTGCACTTTTTTTTCCTATTTATCCTATAAAAAAAAAAATAAAAATATATAAATAAAGTGCAGCTGGTTGTATCCAACCTATTCTTGAAATATACAACTCGCACACACTCCCTTTCCAAAAAAAATCAATACACCAAGCACTACACTTAGATTTATTGGATTTGTTGCTAAAATATCGGTATTAAACCCGAAACTCCCGGCGGATGGCCAGTGGCCCAAGGAAAGGAAAGAATCGGTTACATTTTTCATATGTTCTCCTCTTATAGATAGGACTAACAAAGAACAGAGTTCTTTTTGTATCACTTCGCTGGCCCCTTTTTTGAAGTTTCCAATAAGATACTTATTGGGTTAGGTCCTAGGTTTCATGTCAATTGCGAAATATATCTTTTGTTCAAAGACTTCCTAAAAAAGTAAAAAAAATTTCCTTTTCCATAGTAGATGGGAAGGAAGAAAGCAAGCAAATCCACTAATTCCTCATCCTCAAATCAGCCCTTCCCGGGGTATTGTCTTAACAAATACATAATTTAGGAGTAAAGCGTTGATATAATTCACAGAAGTCAACGGCAACGAGTTAATAAAATAAGAAAAAAATCTGTAACGTACTTTTTTATTTACATTTGAATTCTAGGATTCAATTAAACAAAAGGATTCGCAAATAAAAGCGCTAATGCCACGACCAGCCCGTATATTGTCAAAGCTTCCATAAACGCTAGACTAAGCAATAAAGTACCTCGTATTTTACCTTCTGCTTCCGGTTGTCTTGCAATACCTTCTACGGCTTGGCCCGCAGCAGTACCTTGACCAACTCCAGGCCCGATAGAAGCAAGCCCTACGGCCAATCCAGCAGCAATAACGGAAGCGGCAGAAACCAGTGGATTCATGATAAGTTCCTCGTACTAAAAAAAAAATGGTTAATGATACAAGCAACCAATAAATTATTACTTATTTGATCACTCAAATCTATCGAGTCGAAGTAACTAAAAACTTCGAATTAAAATAATAAATTAGATAGGGATAACCCCTATGTAACTAGTTGTTATCTAATATCACATATACATTTGTTTCTTTCATAACGTAAACTGCCCTTATTTTATATTTTATATTGAATCCAATTCTAGAATCTTTCTTCGAAAGACATACGGGGTCTGGGCGAACTTATAGACATTACCATATATCTACCATGACCCTCCAGCCCATCCTTTTTTTTTTTCACGATTTCGTATCGTAATATAGTCTATCTTTCCTCCTCCAACTCTAATCGTATATAGATACGTATTTGTATCTATTATGTTTCCCAACCAAGAACCGAGTGGATTATCTTGAACCATGCATTTCCTGAATTGGGATAATCTAAAAAAAAAAAAAAGACTAGCTAATCAATGATGACCCTCCATGGATTCCCCTATATAAGCCGCGGCTAAAGTTGCAAAAATAAGAGCTTGAATACCACTTGTAAATAATCCAAGAAACATAACAGGTATAGGAACTACTGAAGGTACTAAAGAAACAAGAACAACAACTACTAATTCATCAGCCAATATATTCCCGAAAAGTCGAAAGCTAAGAGATAAAGGTTTTGTGAAATCTTCTAAGATGTTAATTGGTAAAAGTATTGGGGTTGGTTGAATGTATTTACCGAAATAACCTAATCCTTTTTTGGTAAGACCCGCATAAAAATATGCCACTGACGTCGATAAAGCTAAAGCAACAGTAGTGTTTATATCATTCGTGGGGGCAGCTAACTCCCCATGAGGTAACTGTATTACTTTCCAAGGTAAAAGTGCACCTGACCAGTTAGAAACAAAAATAAATAGGAACATAGTTCCTATAAAAGGAACCCAGGGACCATATTCTTCTCCAATCTGAGTCTTGCTCAAGTCTCGAATAAATTCAAGAACATATTCGAAGAAATTCTGACCGTCGGTCGGAATGGTTTGTGGATTTCGAACAGCTATGATGACTGAACCTAATAAGATAGCAATTACGACCCAAGAAGTGATAAGTACTTGGGCATGAATTTGTAAACCTCCTATTTGCCAATATAGATGTTGGCCTACTTCTACACCTGATATATCATATAATCCTTTGAGCGTTTTAATGGAACATGGTATAACATTCATATTGTCCTCGGACAGAAATCCAACTTTTAAAAAAGGAATTATTTTGATTCAACCATCTCTTTCTCAACTCATTTCTACTTTAATCATATATTTCTTATTTCTATTTAGGATATCAAGAAATCACGTAATATACCTATATTCTCTTTTTTTAATCCAAGACAAGAATAGGAACCGATCCAATAAATCTATGAGGTTCCCAACTAATTAACTAATCTTATTATTCTTAATCATAACATAATCATAATCAACAACTTCTTATATAGCTAGAATGAACCTTACACATTGAGGATCAAACGTTGCATATAGACAAGATGACCCCTCCACATTGCGGATACTAATTTGTTAAGAATAAATCGGATTGAAGCTATAGCATCATCGTTGGCTGGAATCGAAATATCCGCGAGATCTGGGTCACAATTTGTATCAATTAAACAAATCGTCGGAATCCCCAAAATGGCACATTCTCGAAGGGCCGTATATTCTTCTTGCTGATCGACGATGATTACAATATCGGGCAACCCCTCCATATATTTGATCCCACCCAGATATGTTTGCAAAGTAGATAATTTTCTCTTCAACATTGCAGCATCTCTTTTTGGGAGACCGTTGAGTTTCCCTATCTTTTGTTCTGTTCTTAAATCCTTAAACTTATCCAGTCTCGTTTCCGTAGTAGACCAATTCGTTGACATACCACCAAGCCATTTTTTATTAACATAATGACATCTAGCCCTTATTGCGGCTGATGCTACTGAATCCGCTGCTTTATTTTTGGTACCAACGATTAAGAAAGTTTTCCCCAAACTTGCTGCAGTAAAAACTAAATCACAGGCTTCTGATAAAAAACGAGCAGTTCTAGTAAGATTTGTAATATGAATACCTTTACGCTTTGCAGAGATATAAGGGGCCATTCTAGGGTTCCATTTCTTAGTACCATGACCAAAATGAACTCCTGCTTCCATCATCTCTTCTAAATTGATGTTCCAATATCTTCGTTTCATTTTTTCCCACCCCTTTTTTTAACAAATAAAAAATTGTTCCGACGGAACCTTCTACCGGGATTAACCGTTGATACACAGCCCCAATCATTCATTTTTTATTTCATTTTATTTATAAGCAAATCAATAACTAGAAAGTAAAAAGAATGAATCTGCCTTTAGGAATTATGAAATCGCGTAAATGCTTTTTCTGGTGTATCATGGAAATTGTTTGGGACGCAAGAAAAAAAGAATTCTTTATGGTTTAACAAAATATCTCTCATTTCCAACTCGAATAGGTTTTTATTTTTTATTTCCAAATGAATGTTCTTGTCTTGCCTTGAACGGTACACTAATTTTTTGAATCCGGTACCGACAGGGATAATCCCCCCTAGAACAACATTCTCTTTCAAGCCCTTTAACCAATCAATACGGCTTCGTAGAGCCGCTTTTGCTAAAACTCTAGCGGTTTCTTGAAAACTTGCTTCGGATATGAAACTTTGAGTATTCAGAGATGCCTTCGTTAGTCCCAATAAGATTGCCCTATAACAGATTGCTTCGTCCAAAGCACGCCCTGCTCGTTCCGCTCGCAACAATCCGATTAATTCTCCAGGTAAAAAAACATTAGACATTCCATCTTCTGAAACCAACACCTTTGATGTTACTTGACGTACAATAATCTCTATATGTCTATTATGGATCTGCACCCCCTGGGATCGATAAACCTTTTGGATCTTATTAACCAAAGAGATACGACTTTGGGCTATGGTTAGCTCAGCTCCAATCAAAAATCCCCAGGGTCTTCCAAGAATTTTTGGTATATGTTCGTTCCAACTTTCAACTCTCCTTTCAAGGTTCATCGATATTGAACCAATCGAACGTACTTCTAAGATTTGTTCCACTTTTGGAAGACCCTGTGTTATGTCACCGGATCGGGATTTTTCATATATAAATGTAACTAATGTATCTCCTTCATAAAGGGTTTCTCCATAATGTCCACGAACCGTTGCTCCTGGAGTGGCCAAATAAGGCTTAGCTGATCTTATAACTAAAGAGTCGATATGAACAATCAAAATTTGACCAGATTTTTTTATGTGTGATCCATATTTAAATAGACATATATTTTCACAAAGAAATTGTCCAAGGTTCATTATTGTGGATGTCTCTTCCCAATAATTGGGTTGGAGAAAGTACCAATGTAAATAGAATGGAGTCAAAATGATGTCACTGCACAGATACGGATTATAAATCCTTTTATTTTCATCTATGAAACAGTAATTAAGTACTTGAAAAGTCTGTTTCAAATTGTCAAATAGCAAATATTTATTTAACAAGATCTGATTATGAGTTATTAAATGAAAAGATGAATAAAAATTCACTATTTTAGGTACAGTAGTACCTAAGGGACCAAACCAATCCCTAATTGGGTTTACGGGGGCCCACTCTTTTGTCACATTGTTATATTTCGAACCGTTGAATGGACT